AAAATGTCCGTTTTTACAATAAACGGTTCAAATCATTTTATCAATATGAGTATTCTATATCGATACAATATTCATTTTGAAAACATCTCTATAATTAACATAGTGATAGAAAGAGTACCATGCAGTGTCTTGACTTCAAACGGTTTGCTTTAACCATGTTAATAGTCCCCAATTATTGGTTGAGAGAGAATCAAAGTAGATTTACCAATAAATCACGAAATGCTATAGTTCTTACATAGAATTTCTTAATTTATTCAGAAGTAATTCGCGAGATCATGCACGCCTCTCTTCTAAAAAGAAAGGGTACAGCTAGTTGGCCCAGCCTATTCTTGAAATAAACAACTCGCACACACTCCCTTTCCAAAAAAGGTCAATACACCAAGCACTACACTTAGATTTATTAGATTTGTTGCAAAAATATCGGTATTAAACCCGAAACTCCCAGCAGACGGCCAGTGGCCCAAAGAAAGGAAAGAATCGGTTACGTTTGTCATATACTCTCCTCTTATAGATAGACTAAAAAACTGAACAGAGTTCTTTTTGTATCACTTCACCTCGTTTTTTATTTACTTTCTTCTTTTTTCTTTTTCTGAAACCAAGTCAAAAAATATTTGACTTAGTTATAAATTACGAACTGCCCCCTTTATTTATTGGATTATGGGGATACTAAGACTCACTAAAAAGAGTTCCCTGGACTGCGAAGGGAAAGGATGAAAGCGAGTAAGTATGCTAATTCTTCATTTTCATTGGCCCTTCCCCTAGGTTATTTTCTCAACGAAACAGGAATCATTGGGGGGAAATCTTGATAGAATTTGAAAAAGGTTTTATCCTATTTCTAAGATAAGATTAAACAAAAGGATTCGCAAATAAAAGTGCTAATGCCACAACCAATCCATAAATCGTTAAAGCTTCCATAAAAGCTAGACTAAGCAATAGAGTGCCTCGTATTTTTCCCTCAGCCTCAGGCTGTCTCGCGATACCCTCTACAGCTTGACCCGCAGCAGTTCCTTGACCAATTCCAGGTCCAATAGAAGCAAGTCCTACGGCCAACCCAGCAGCAATAACGGAAGCGGCAGAAATGATTGGATTCATGATAAGGTCCTCGTAACAAAAAAAGAAATCGTTAATGATACAATCAATCAATGAATTATGACTGAATTATTCCATCGCTAGGATTCATCCATCGAATTGAGAAGTAATTGAAGTCCAAGTAATAAAATATTATTATTAAATCCTCAGACCTACTTCGATATCTTTAATTTCTATCCTCCGAATTCTTGTGACTCCTAATACAACTTTTGTTCGTCCATTTCTAAGTTCGAACTGTTATTGGGAATTTTTCTAGATTTCATCTGTTTATTCATTCAATTTACAGTCACAACGAGACGGAAGGACTTCTATTGTATTGGAATCCCGATCGAAATTACAAATTACAGTAGTCAGTCCAATGAAACAAATGAAATAGAATGAAATATAATAATAATATAGACTAGTCAATATCTAATATCACATATACATGTTTTTCTTCTATAACGTAAACCAACTATTCATCTTAGATTCAACCGTACTCAAGAATCACGCTATACCTCAAGACTTCTTGGGAAGAATTATTATTCAATATTCAAATTGTTTTCATTTTGAATAGGGAGTTAATAATGAGATGGGCTAACCAATAGCAGCATAAAGCAAATATTTATTGAGGAGAACTATGATATTAAGTGAGTGAAAATCCATTTTAGGAAAAAGGTTCTTTCGATCTATTTTCTTTTCAATATCAACGTACTTTTTTTGCTATTACTCTAGGTCGTATATAGCATAGTTGTCTATTTCCCCAATTCCCTAAGTTAACTAATTATCTTTAGACACACATACGGGCTAAGCTAAAAAAGAAAAAGACTATTTCAATGATGGCCTTCCATGGATTCACCTATATAAGCCGCGGCTAAAGTTGCAAAAATAAGAGCTTGAATACCGCTTGTAAATAATCCAAGGAGCATCACGGGGATAGGAACTACTAAAGGTACTAAAGAAACAAGAACAACAACTACCAATTCATCGGCTAAGATATTCCCGAAAAGTCGAAAACTAAGTGATAAGGGCTTTGTAAAATCTTCTAAGATGTTTATGGGTAAAAGGATCGGAGTTGGTTGAATATATTTCCCGAAATAACCTAATCCCTTTTTTGAAAGACCCGCATAGAAATATGCGACTGACGTGAGTAAAGCCAAAGCAACAGTAGTATTTATATCATTCGTGGGTGCGGCTAACTCCCCATGAGGTAATTGTATGATTTTCCAAGGTAAAAGAGCCCCTGACCAATTAGAAACAAAAATAAATAGAAACATAGTCCCAATAAAAGGAACCCAAGGGCCATATTCTTCTCCAATTTGAGTTTGACTCACATCTCGAATGAATTCAAGAACATATTCGAAGAAATTCTGACCCCCAGTCGGAATGGTTTGTGGGTTGCGAACAGCTATAGTGGCTGAACCTAATAAGATAGCAATTACAACCCAAGAAGTAATAAGTACTTGGCCGTGAACTTGGAAACCCCCTATTTGCCAATAGAAATGTTGGCCTACTTCCACACCAGATATATCGTATAACCCCTTTAGGGTATTGATGGAACATGATAAAACATCCATATTGCCCCCTGAAAAAATGGAACTTTAAACAAAATTATTATTATTTTGATAGAATCATCTCTTTGCCTACTTGAATCGAATATTTTGAATAGGAAGAAATCACAGAATATCCCTCTTTATCCCCTTTTTTTTGAATTTTTTGAAAAAAAAAAAAGAAATAGTCTAGTAACTGATTCCATAAATCTATGGGATTTATGAAGTTAAGTTATTTAGTTTATCTTATTATTAATCAAGGATTTCTTATATAGCTAGAACGACCCTCGCAAATTGCGAATACTAATTTGTTAAGAATGAATCGGATTGAACCTATAGCGTCATCATTCGCAGGAATTGAAATATCTGCGAGATTGGGGTCACAATCTGTATCAATTAAACAAATTGTTGGAATTCCTAAAGTGATACATTCTCGCAAGGCCGTATATTCTTTGTGCTGATCAACAATGATTACAATATCGGGTAACCGACTCATATATTTAATACCGCCCAGATATGTTTGCAAGCGAGCTAATTGTCTTTTCAACATAGTTGCATCTTTTTTTGGAAGACGGTTGAGTACCCCCATTTTTTGTTGCATTCTCAAGTCCCTGAACTTATGAAGTCTCGTTTCTGTAGTGGACCAATTCGTTAACATACCGCCAAGCCATTTTTTATTAACATAATGACACCGGGCCTTTAGTGAAGCCTGCGCTACTGAATCAGCTGCTTTTTTTTTGGTACCAACAATTAAGAATTGGTTTCCCCTACTTGCTGCATAAAAAACCAAATCACAAGCTTCTGCTAAAAAACGAGCAGTTCGAATAAGATTTGTAATATACCTACCTTTACGCTTTGCCGAGATATAAGGGGCCATTTTAGGATTCCATTTCCGAATACCATGACCAAAATGAACTCCGGCCTTCATCATCTCTTCCAAATTTATGTTCCAATATCTTTTTGTCATTTCCCCCCCTTTTTTTTGATTCTTTTTTTTTTTTAAAAAAGAAACGAGGACTTTTGAATTTAAATAAAAATTTGTTCCGATGGAACCTTCTACTCTATCGTAGATTGGACGTAGATATACGCCCCGAACCATTATTCTTTTCTATTCATTATTATTGTTTTTCTTTTTATTACCAAACCAAATGAGCACACCAAATTTAGATAGTGGAAGGGATTAATTTGCTCTTAGGAATCATTATAAATCCTATCAATGATTGTTTGATGTATTGTGGAATGTTTTTCAAAGGGAAGAGTCTAATTCTAATACTAATAATTTTCTGTGGTGGAACAAAATATCTCTCATCCCCCCCTCGAATAGATTCTTTTTTGTTGTTTCTAAAGGAATGTTATTATATTGTTTTGAGGGGTGCACTACTCCTCTGAATCCGGTACCAGCAGGTATCAACCCCCCCAAAACAACGTTCTCTTTCAAGCCTTTCAACCAATCGATACGCCCCCGGAGAGCTGCTTTTGCTAAAACTCGAGCAGTTTCTTGAAAACTCGCTTCCGATATGAAACTTTGAGTATTTAGAGATGCTTTTGTTATTCCCAACAAAACGGCTTGATAACGGATCGCTTCTTCTAAAGCACGCCCCATTCGTTGGGCTCGCAACAATCCAATAAGTTCTCCAGGTGAAAAAACATTAGACATTCCGTCTTCTGAAACCAACACTTTTGATGTTATTTGACGTACAATAATTTCGATATGCCGATTATGAATCTGCACCCCCTGGGATCGATAAACTTTTTGGATCTTATTAACCAAAGAGATGCGACTTTGCACGATAGTTAGCTCAGCACCAATCATGAATCCCCAAGGAATTCCAAGAATTTTTGTTATACATTTGTTCCAACCTTCAACCCTCCTTTCTAGATTCATCGATATTGAATCAACCGAACGCACTTCTAATACTTGTTCGACTTTTGGAAGACCTTGTGTTATATCACCAGATCTTGATTTTTCATAGTTAAATGTAACTAATGTATCTCCTTCGTAAAAGGGTTCTCCATAAAGGCCATGAACAGTTGCGCCTGGGGTGGCTAAATAAGGCTTAGCTGATCGTATTACTACAGAGTGAACTTGAAGAAGGATAACTTGACCCGATTTGAGGGGGGGTCTTTTTTTGGCTATACAGACATTGTCACAAATAAACTGTCCAAGACTAATTATTTTAGATGTCTCTGGACAAGACTTGTGATGGAGAAAATACCAATTCAAATTCAATGGATTCAAAATAATCTTACTGCGTCGTGGATTGGGATTATAAAATTTCCCATTTTCCGCAATTAAATAATATTTCAATTTTGGAAAGGGCTGTTTGAAATTGTCCAATTGCAAATAGTTAGTTACTAAGATCTGATTATGAGTTAGTAACC